GGTAGAAAAGGGGGAGAGATGGGGGAAGAAGATAGGAAGGGGAATAAGGGGGCTCTTTAGGCAGGAGACGGGGGAATTCCTTAAGTTAAGAAAGAAAAAAGAATAAGAACACGGATACATAACATAAAAAAAAGAATAAATAAGACGATATTCGCCCTCCCCCTACATATTTAATTTCTTCTCCTATACAAAAACCAGCAAGACCTACTCCATTGGTAATTCCATCAATGACACCCTTATCGAAAAACTGCGTTAGTTCAGTTAATCCTCTTATACCCAGGGTAAAGACCCTAGTATAGAAAATATCTATATAACCACGATTATATGACCAACTGTATATCTTTTTTTTTACTTGATCCGAAAAAAACTTTTTCGGACCCTCTTTTACAAGAGAATTTATTAAATCCAAATTCTGAAAAAAGGAATAAGCGGATCCATAGAAGATATATGCTATGGATAGACCAAACATAGCTAGACTTACAGAAGAAATTGCATTAGTGATAAATTCATATGAATTTATGGAAGAATTAGAACTTTCCTGGAAAAAGTTTATTGAGGGAGTTAACCACTTTGATAATATGGTTAACTCCGCTATTCCATTATCCATTACTCCATTATCAAAATGGATTCCTATGGATCCAATGAACAAAGTAAAAAGCAGTAATATAAAAAGAGGGAATAGCATAGTATTTCCCGTTTCATGAGGATAGACAAAAGTGTTTTTAGCCCCAAAGGAAGTACTAAAGGACCCTATCCTATTTCTTGTATTACCATGAATTTTGGATCTATTTTGTGAAAAAAAAGAAACTCCACTCTTCGTTGTTGATAAAATGAAATCTCTATTCACTCCTTTGGGTATCCTTTTTCCCCATAAGGATATTGAATACAACGAACCCTCTTTAGTGCTACTGTAATTTTGAAAATGAACACGCAGGTACCCATCAAAAGTAAGTAAATATATCCGAAACATATAAAACGCAGTTAATCCTGCAGTAAAAGAGGCTATTATTCCAAAAAAGGGTGAATACAACCAACTATTACTAAGGATTTCATCTTTGGACCAGAAGCAAGCAAGAGGTGGAATACCACAAAGAGAAAGCGTACCCCATAAAAAAGTAGTTCTTGTAATTGGAACGTATTTTCTTAAACCACCCATAAGAACCATATTCTGACTTTTATCTGGTGAATATCCAACAAGAGGTTCCATTGAATGAATAATGGATCCGGATCCCAAGAACAATAAAGCTTTCGAATAAGCATGAGTGATCAAATGGAATAAAGCAGCTTGATAAGAACCTATACCTAGAGCTAACATCATATAACCCAATTGAGACATTGTAGAATAGGCTAAGCTTCTTTTAATATCTCTCTGAGCAAGAGCTAAAGTAGCTCCTAAGAAGAGTGTTATTGTACCTACTAAAGAAATGAAACTCATTATTAAAGGTAGGGATATGAAAAGAGGAAGAAGTCGAGCTAGAAGAAAAATCCCCGCAGCAACCATAGTTGCTGCGTGTATAAGAGCCGAAATGGGAGTGGGTCCTTCCATAGCATCGGGTAACCATACGTGAAGAGGGAATTGTGCAGATTTCGCAACTGCACCAAGGAATAATAAAAAAGCACACAAAGTAGTAAGTAAGGAATTAATCCCATTATTAGGAATCCAGTTATTAGCTATTTTGAACAAATCCCTAAACTCTAAACTACCTGTTATCCAAAAAAAACCTAAAATTCCTAATAACAGACCAAAATCCCCTACACGATTAGTTACAAAAGCTTTTTGACAAGCACTCGCTGCAATTGGCCGTGTAAACCAAAAGCCTATCAATAAATAGGAACACATTCCCACAAGTTCCCAAAAAAAATAAATTTGTATCAAATTGGAACTAGTAACCAATCCCAACATGGAAGTATTGAAAAAACTTATATAAACAAAAAATCTCAAATATCCTTCATCGTGAGACATATAATCGTCACTATAAATAAGAACGAGGATTCCTACAGTAGTAATTAGTATTAACATAATAGAAGTAAGCGGGTCGATCAAGTATCCAAATTCTAAGGAAAAATCATTATTGACGGTCCAAGACCATAGATATTGATAGATAGAACTTCCATTTATTTGTTGAATAGATAGGTGAACTGAGAATACCATAGCTATACTTAAGAGTAAAACACAAGGAAAAGCCCATATGCGACGAAGATTTTTTGTTGCTGTCGGAATAAGAATAAGTCCAAACCCCATTGACATAATAACTGGAAGTGGGAGAAGAGGGATTACCCATGCATATTGATATGTATGTTCCATAAGAAAAGAAATTGCAATTTTTACTTGAAATTTTTCTATAAAATAAAATTGTTTCCGATTCACCAAACCAATTCTTATCTCTTTCTGAAGGAATTCCAAAAAATAAGAATAAGACAAAATACTGGAATTCTTCATTTTTCCAAATTTCTCTCATTGAAATAATCAAAAATGAAGAATGGGTTTACTTGGTTAAATTCAAAAAGTTAATTAAATAACTTTGTTACCTAGTTATTACCTAAAGAAGGATATTTGTTAAAATACAAAAAAGGATTTAATCATTTTACTTTCTATTCATTTTTGTATTTCTTTCTATTAAAATGAAGATGAAGCAGCTCTCATGTTTCGTAACTGATTGATTGAATTCCAATGAAAACCTATGTTTATAGGAAATTATCGAATATTCCTTACTTCATATAGAACTGAAATCCTAATGACTAGAATTACCTAAGTTTTAGAATGTCTTATTTAAGAGACTAAGTATTTTTTTTGTTTTGATTGGAATTCCATTATGGAATACCATTCTGAACTTAATTAACTATTTGAATTTTCCCTTCCTTTTATCCCCCCATCTTATATGGGGGATAGGCCGTAGATCTATATATGGAGTATACTTAATATATAAATTTATTTAATTTAAATAGAAAACCTTTGTATATATTCTATATTATTAAAACAAAGTATAAAATATATATGAAAAATATGCTAAAAAATTCTTGTCTTATCCGCATTAGAGAAAATCAAGTAAAAAAGAATTCAGAATTTCAGTTCAGTATCTAAGTATAAATACTAAGAAAAAGTATAAATACTAAGAAAAAACAGAAAGAAGGATTGATTTGCGGCAATAGATGTCTTTCACATACAACTAGAAAAAAAGTAATCTCCTTTTTGAATGGCAGTTCCAAAAAAACGTACTTCGATGTCAAAAAAGCGTATTCGTAAAAATCTTTGGAAGAAAAAGACTTATTTTTCCATAGTACAATCTTATTCTTTAGCAAAATCAAGATCATTTTCCAGCGGTAGCGAGCATCCAAAACCAAAGGGTTTTTCTGGGCAACAAACAAACAAATAATCTGGTTTTGGAATAATCTGAATTGACCTATCCCAAAGAAATTCCAATTATTTAAAATGAATAATTCGGATTAATTAATGAATGTACTTTTATGTGTCGAATTCCTCGGTACAATATTCTTAGAACTAACCCCTCTGATATATAGAACAAAAGTTTTTGGTATACTGTGTCCTAAGTATTCTTTTCCTATCAACGAACTTTTCATAATAGAATCCTCATAATAAAATATGAGGATTCTATTATGAAAAGTAGAGTATTCTTGCAATAGGACTTACAACTTCTACCTATCTTATCAAAAATCCACAAAAAAATAGGTTTAGGCTTGGTAAATCATATTAATAAGAGCATAAAGGCTTTCATTCTAGAAATTTTGCTAAAATCCAAAATTCTTTGTATTTAATGATGAAATTATAGAAATTCTAATGGATAGATTGAAAGATTTTTTTTTATTTCAATGAGAAACTAATTAGAAAAAAATGAGTTCTATATTGCAACTGAGAAAAAACAGTTCCAACTCTTTCAAGCTTTGTTTCTATTGGGCAAAGCAAGAGTTTATTGTTAAAAAAATCCCCAATGATACTACCAAACGAAGTCCATTTTAATGAAGATTCTAATGTTCCTAAATTCTATGGACTCTCCCAATCTCGACGATTTGCGAGAAAATAACTATTATTCTTTTAACTTCCCTATTATTTAAAGTTAGCCGCCATGGTGAAATTGGTAGACACGCTGCTCTTAGGAAGCAGTGCTCAAGCATCTCGGTTCGAGTCCGAGTGGCGGCATTCTCGAAAAAGAATACAATAGATTAGAAAATGGATTCAATTCGAAATTTCCAATTTTGTAATGGGACCTTCTCCTTATGCTATTTGTAACTTTAGAACATATACTAACTCATATCTCTTTCTCAACCATTTCAATTGTGATTACAATTCATTTGATAACCTTATTAGTTCGTGAACTTGGGGGATTACGTGATTCGTCAGAAAAAGGAATGATAGCTACTTTTTTCTCTATAACAGGATTCTTAGTTTCTCGTTGGGCTTCTTCGGGACATTTTCCATTAAGTAATTTATATGAGTCATTGATCTTCCTTTCATGGGCTCTGTATATTCTTCATACGATTCCTAAGATACAGAACTCTAAAAATGATTTAAGCACAATAACTACGCCAAGTACTATTTTAACGCAAGGCTTTGCCACGTCGGGTCTTTTAACTGAAATGCATCAATCCACAATACTAGTACCTGCTCTACAATCTCAGTGGTTAATGATGCATGTCAGTATGATGTTACTAAGCTATGCAACTCTTTTGTGCGGATCCTTATTATCCGCCGCTCTTCTAATCATTAAATTTCGAAAGAATTTCAATTTCTTTTTAGAAAAGAAAAAAAATGTTTTAAATAAAACATTTTTCTTTAGTGAGTTTAGTGAGATTGAATATTTCTATGTAAAAAGAAGTGCTTTAAAAAACACCTCTTTTCCTTCATTTCCAAATTATTACAAATATCAATTAATTGAGCGTTTGGATTCTTGGAGTTATCGTGTCATTAGCCTAGGGTTTACCCTTTTAACCATAGGTATTCTTTGTGGAGCAGTATGGGCTAATGAGGCGTGGGGATCCTATTGGAATTGGGATCCTAAGGAAACTTGGGCATTTATTACTTGGACCATATTCGCAATTTATTTACATAGTAGAACAAATCCAAATTGGAAGGGTACGAATTCCGCACTTGTAGCTTCGATAGGATTTCTTATAATTTGGATCTGCTATTTTGGTATCAATCTATTAGGAATAGGTTTACATAGTTATGGTGCATTTACATTACCATCTAAATGATTACATAACATAAAACCTTCGTGAAATGAAAGTTTTTCCATTTTTGTTTGATTTGAGAACCCTTGAACGCCTTCTCAAAGGGTTCTCAAAAATTCGAGATAGATCTAATTAGGCTTTTTTACTTTTTTCTGAATTATTTGGTTTTTCCACTATGGAATATAGAGCGGACTAGTAAAAAAAAATTATTTAGGATAATAATTGGATAAGAGAGCCTCTACCTTGTCAACCGATAGCGAGAGAACAAAATCTGGATAAATACCAATTCCTATTACTGGTAAAAAGATACAGATTAAAAGAAAGAGTTCTCGTGGTCCAGAATCCACCAAATTTGCGTTTGGAACATGAAATAGCTTGTATCCATAGAACATCTGGCGTAACATAGATAATAAAAAAATAGGAGTTAATATCATTCCAATTGCCATTACAAAAGTAATTAGCATTTTTGGTATTAACAGAAATTTTGGACTAGTAATTAGTCCAAAAAATACTACTAATTCTGCAACAAAACCGCTCATTCCTGGTAAGGCAAGAGAAGCCATTGAAAAGCTACTAAACATGGTAAAAATTTTCGGCATTGGGATAGATATCCCCCCCAGTTCTTCGAGATAAACAAGACGCATTCTATCACAAGCCGTTCCCGCCAAGAAAAAAAGTGTAGCACCAATAAATCCATGGGATAGTATTTGTAAAATAGCTCCATTGAGTCCAATGTTGGTTATGGAACCAATTCCTATAATTATGAAACCCATGTGAGATACGGAGGAGTAGGCTATTCTTTTTTTGAAATTTCGTTGACCAAGAGAAGTTGAAGCTGCATAGATTATTTGCATCGCTCCTATTATTACCAACCAGGGGGAAAATAGATAATGAGCATGAGGTAACAATTCCATATTGATCCGAATCAATCCGTATGCTCCCATCTTTAATAGGATTCCCGCTAAAAGCATACATGTACTGTAATGCGCTTCCCCATGGGTATCTGGTAACCACGTATGTAGGGGTATAATCGGCAATTTGACAGCATAAGCAATAAGGAAGCCAAAATAAAATAGTATTTCCAATGTTGCAGGGTATGATCGATTAATTAATCTTTCCAAATCTAATCTTGGTTCGTTGGAACCATATAAGCCCATACCTAGAACTCCGATTAAGAAAAAAATGGAACCGCCTGCAGTATACAAAATAAATTTTGTAGCTGAATACAGACGCCTCTTTCCCCCCCACATGGATAAAAGTAAGTAAACAGGAATTAATTCTAACTCCCACATGATAAAAAAAAGTAAAAGGTCTCGCGAAGAAAATAATCCTATTTGACCACTATACATTGCTAGCATCAGGAAATAGAATAATCGCGAATTCCGGGTAACTGGCCAAGCTGCTAAAGTAGCTAAAGTAGTGATAAATCCTGTCAATAAAATAGATCCTAATGAAAGTCCATCGATTCCCAATCTCCAGTGGAAATCAAAGACATCTATCCATTTAGAATCCTCCTTTAATTGGATTAAGGGATCCTCCAATTGGAAATGATAACAGAATGCATAAGTCATTAGAAGGAATTCTAATAAACAAATAGATATAGTATACCACCTAACGATTTTGTTTCCCCTATGAGGTAAAAAGAAAATTAATGAACCTGCAAATATCGGCAAAACAACAAGTATTGTTAACCAAGGAAAATAACTCATGATAAAGTGATAAAGAGAAGATACGTTTTGACCAGAAAAGCCCGTGCTCGAAATAAGCGAGCACAGGCTTCCTCGGTAAAGAGGAATCAGACGATTCAAGTGGAGTTTTTTGTAACGTATCAATAAGATAGAGCCATGCTGCGGGTTGTTTCAGGCCCTAAATAAACGCGGACACTTAAAAAATCTGTTGGGCAGGCAGATTCACATCTCTTACAACCCACACAATCTTCGGTTCTCGGCGCGGAAGCAATTTGCTTGGCTTTACACCCATCCCAGGGTATCATTTCTAATACATCTGTTGGACAAGCTCGTACACATTGAGTGCATCCTATACATGTATCATAAATTTTTACGGAATGTGACATTGGATCTATAAATTTTCCTTTTCAACATAAAAATTTTCGATCTGGTAAAAATGTAATTAGTACTATATGAGTCATATGTATTGTAGACACCAGACGAAGCAATGGTTTATCCAAACTTCAACAAATAAATAAATAAAATAATGCAATATATTTCTTAATCCGTTTGTGAGAAAGCGTGAAAAGAGCCAAGAGACTTGAATTTTTGGCTTCAACAATCATAATTATACGAATTGTACATACGAATTCGAATTAGCCAATTTATTGGCTATCGTCTTTTCAATATAAATTATTGCAATATTCAAATTGCAATATCAATGAATTGCAAAAATTCAATAAGTAAAAAAGAATACTATGTAATAACCTAATCAAAAAATAGATATTATAAAATAATAAAATAATAAGAAAATAGAAGAAAATAGTATTAGATTTCTATTCATCTTAATATTTGATATTATTATTATATGTGCGCCTTTGTTTAGAGGATTTTATGTCTAATTATTCAAAAAATTAGATTGATTGATACGAGTTGATTTCTTGTTACGATGGATGGAAGAAAGAATGGATAGTCCAATAGCTGCTTCAGCAGCCGCAAGGGCTATAACAAAAATTGCGAAAATGTCTCCTTTTAATTGGCGACTATCAAATAGATCAGAAAATGTTACGAGATTTAGATTAATTGAATTCAGTATAAGTTCAAGACATATTAGAGCTCTAACCATGTTTCGGCTTGTGATCAATCCATAGATACCAATCGAAAATAAATAGACACTAAAAAAAAGTACATGCTCAAACATCATTAACTAACTCCTTATCAATCTCGATTCATTTCAATATGAGGACAAGAATTGAACCGATTCCATTAATTAGAATAGAACAGTTACACAACAAAAGAGAAAAGAAGGTATTTGTTGGCAGTAGATGGGTTTTACTAAATCAAAATTGTGATTCTTTAGTTATTTATTTTAGATTTGAAATTCTAAGAATTTTGACTAATTCTAAGTATTTCTTATTGCCGAGCCATAGTAATTGCACCTATTAAAGAAACTAGAAGAATTATGGAAATGAGTTCAAACGGAAGATAAAAATCAGTTGCTAAATGAATCCCAATTTGTTGAACGTTATTTATGAGACCCTGTTCTACTATTTGGTTTGATCTTGTAGTCCAAAGAATTCCATACCATGACGTATCTGGGATAGTAGTCATTAGTGAAAAAAGAATAGTTATACAAACGAGTGAAGTGAACCCATCTCCAATAGTCCAATAATTCTTATTTTTAGACCATTCTGAGCCATTTACGAACATTACGGCAAATATGATCAAAACATTTATAGCTCCCACATAAATAAGAAGTTGTGCGACAGCTACAAAGTAGGAATTCAATAAAATATAGAATAAGGATATACAAACAAGAACTAATCCCAGCGAAAAGGCAGAATAAATTGGGTTGGTAAGTAATACTACTCCTAGACCTCCTAGTAGAAGAACAAATCCCCCAAATAGCACAAGAATCTCATGTATTGGTCCAGGTAAATCCATTATGGATAAGAAGAAATTAATAGTATAAAATTTTTCATGAACTGACTAAAACTAAAAGATTCAAGGAAGGAAAAAGGGATTAGGATATTTTTTTGTATATAAGTTGTATAGTTAGAAATGACATCACGAAAATCTACTCTCATTTTAAATCAGGAATAATTTGCAATAAGCAGTAGTTATTCGTTTTTCTTTATAGTTAATAAAAAACTATTGGATTTTTCTAACAAAAAAGATAAATCCTAGTAACTAATAATTAGTAACCGTTCTTGAATTCCAAGATTTTTCTTCGTCTATTTTACTTTGAGTCGAATTCCTAATTGTTTGAATTGTGTAATCTCCCATTATGGAGATTGGTAACCGACTCAAAGCAATTTGATTGTAATTCAATTCATGACGATCATAAGTAGAAAGTTCATATTCTTCAGTCATTGATAAACAGCTTGTCGGACAGTACTCAACACAATTACCACAAAATATACAAACTCCGAAATCAATACTATAATTAAGCAATTGTTTCCTTTTAATATCCTTTTCAAATCTCCAATCCACAAGGGGTAGATCTATCGGGCATACGCGAACACATACTTCACAAGCAATACATTTATCAAATTCAAAGTGGATTCGCCCCCGGAAACGCTCCGATGTAATTGATTTTTCATAAGGGTAGTGAATCGTTATAGGTAAACGATTTGTGTGGGATAAGGTAATTATGAAACTTTGACCAATGTACCTTGCAGCGCGTATTGTTTGTTGACCATAACTCATGAACCCAGTTACCATAGGGAACATATTCTAAATATCTATGAAAAAGATATGTTTCTTTCTCTTGTTTGAGAGAACTTTTGTGTTGAAAATATTCTTACTGTTATTGTATTATCTTATTTATAGTGAAACAAGTTGGGAAGAAGTTGTTAATAAGAGATTGCCCAGGGAAATAGGTAAAAGAAATTTCCATCCAAGATTTAATAACTGATCCATTCTCATCCTGGGTAAAGTCCATCTTATTGTGATAGAAATGAAGAGAAATAAATAAGCTTTAGTTAATGTAATAAAGATACCCATTGTCATTTCCAAAATTCCAACCATTTTATTCATTTGGAAAAATTCAAAAAAGGATATATAGGGAATAGAGAAATTCCACCCGCCTAAGTAGAGAACTGTTACAAATAAAGAGGAAACTAATAAATTTAGGTAAGAAACAAGATAAAATAAACCATATTTGATACCGGAATATTCGGTTTGATAACCTGCTACTAATTCTTCCTCTGCTTCTGGTAAATCAAAGGGTAATCTTTCACATTCTGCCAAAGAAGAAATTAGAAAAACCAGAAAACCTATAGGCTGACGCCAAAGATTCCATCCAAAAAAACCATATTTTGACTGTGCTTCAACTATATCAACTGTACTTGAACTGTTAGATAATCATAGTCGATGATAACATCACAGTTCCCACCGCTATTCCAAAACCGTACATGAAACCTTAGCTTCATACGGCTTCTCTATGATCAGAAAAAAGGAAAGGGTTGTTTCGTTTCGGTATTATCCCCCTGGGCATAGATAGAATTAGGTAAGATAAAATCGATTGGAAAGTCCTAAATTAGACCAAAGGAATTCCGTCTGCTAGAATAAGAAAAAGCGCTTCCGAATTGATCTCGTCCTTTATAATATAATGAAAATTTTTCTTTGTTCAGTAATAACTTAATCTTGGAATAAAACACTCGTTATAGCAATTAATAAATGAAAAGAATTAGGCATTAATTCATGAGGAATTCTGTATTAATATGAATAGAGGAAGGAAAAAATAAATAAATATCTTTTTTTTGTATTGCATTCCATATCTTTTGTCCTATTCTTCTTTCCCCGGGGAAGGGTACTTAAAAAGAAAAAAGGAATAAAGGATTAATTCGTTCTTGATAGCCATTTCTTTAACAAGTGAAAGGGAACATACTCTGGATCGGAATCCGAAGAAAGTACTACTTGATCATTTCCACCAATTTCAAGTCCTTATTATGATTCCTTTTATGAGGAAAAATCTCTAATGTCTTAGATTCCCTCATTACTAATCCTTTATGTACTTTAGTGTTCCTAACCCCTCACTAATTTTTGATGGATTCCCCTTATGATTATAAGTTATAGTAATAACTCGGAATATTCTAGTAATGGAATTCCATATCGCGAATCCTTTATTCTTGCCCGCTTCAAGATATGATGACTAATCAAAAAATCTCAACCTTGGGGTAAAGAGTTTACACTACTTATGTTTACTTCAACTTTTTTCTTGTACGTAGGAAATGAGATTTTTTCTTTTTACTACAAATTAATAAGTTGTTTTGTTTCACTCATATAGCTATCTAGTTTAACTTACCAACCCGAGAATAAGAAAAGGAAGATAAATATTCAATGGATTTTGGAGGAAAAAGATCCTATTTTAACGAATCACACGTAGAGATATTGCTAGCACACAAAAAGTTAATGGTATTTCATAACTAATAGATTGAGCAGCAGCTCGTAGACCGCCTGAAAAAGAATATTTATTATTTGAGCTATATCCTGCCATAAGAAGACCAATAGGAGCAATACTTGAAATGGCAATCCATAAAAAAACACCAATACTAAGATCGGCTAAAACAAAACGATATCCCAAAGGGATAACTAAAAAACTTAATAAAATTGATATGACTGCTATAGAAGGTCCAATGCTAAATAAAGGAATATCCCCTCGGGATGGCAGGATATCCTCCTTAAAAAGTAGCTTAGTTCCATCGGCTATAGCTTGAAGCAGTCCCAGGGGGCCAGCATATTCAGGACCAATACGTTGTTGTATCGATGCGGATATTTCTCTTTCTAACCACACAATTACGAGTACTTCTATTGTGATTCCCAGTAGGAGGGTCAAAATGGGTAGAATCCATATCAGTCCATAGACTTCTTTTAATAATTCCGATTTCGAAAAAGAATTGATAGTTTCTATCTCTACCCTATCTATTATCATTTCAACGATCAACTTCCCCCATAATGATATCTATACTACCTAATATCGTCATGATATCAGCCAATTTCATTTTTTTAACTAGTTGAGGAAGAATTTGCAAATTAATAAAACCGGGTGGACGAATTTTCCATCTCCAGGGGAAAAGACTATCATCTCCTACCAGATAAATTCCTAATTCACCTTTTGGAGCTTCCACTCTTACATAAAGCTCTTGCTTTGACAATTCAAAATTGGGCGAAGGTTTTTTACCAAGAAATCGATATTCAAAATCATTCCATTCGGAATTCTTTGTTTTCTTAAAGCGTCGGACTTCTAAATTCTCATAAGGGCCTCCAGGAATTTTCTCTACAGCCTGTTGAATAATTTTGATGGATTCCCTCATTTCACCCATTCGTACTAAATAGCGAGCTAATGAATCCCCTTCTTTTTGCCATTGGACTTTCCAATCGAATTGGTTGTAAGACTCATAAGGATCAACTTTACGAAGATCCCATTGTATTCCAGAAGCTCGTAACATCGGTCCCGATAAGCCCCAATTTACTGCTTCTTCTCCGCTAATAAAACCGACTCCTTCAACTCGTTCTAAAAAAACGGGATTCCGTGTAATAAGTTGTTGATATTCAACAACTCCTCGTAAAAAATAATCACAGAAATCTAAACATTTATCGACCCATCCATAAGGTAGATCGGCGGCTACCCCTCCGATGCGAAAGTAATTATGCATCATTCGCATACCTGTAGCAGCTTCAAATAGATCATATATCAATTCTCTCTCTCTAAAAATATAGAAAAAAGGGGTCTGTGCGCCTAGATCCGCCATAAAAGGTCCAAGCCATAACAAGTGAGAAGCTATACGGCTCAACTCTAACATAATTACCCTAATATAGCTGGCTCTTTGGGGTATTTGAATATTCTCCAAGAATTCTGGTGCATTTACCGTTATTGCTTCTGTAAACATAGTAGCTAAATAATCCCATCGTGTTACATAAGGTAAGTATTGTATAATAGTTCGGTTTTCCGCGATTTTTTCCATTCCTCTGTGTAAATAGCCTAATATGGGTTCACAATCAATAACATCTTCACCATCGAGAGTAACGATCAGTCGAAGAACACCATGCATTGATGGGTGCTGAGGGCCCATATTGACTATCATGAGATCTTTTCTTGTAAGCGGTAGACTCATATCCTTTCTTCCTTAATTCATTATTCCATGAAAATGGATTATTCCATGAATTCCTCAAAACGAGGCTCATCAAAATGAAAAATCTAAGACTACTATAAGACTACTAATAAAATAAGAAAAAAATTCGAACGATTAAATTACTTCTCCCGAATATCCAACTGACTGATTAATTTCTTATAACGTACTCTATTTTTCTTTGCCAAATAAGCCAGCAAACGTTGACGTTTTCCCAAAAGTCTTCGTAGACCTCTTTCCGATGAAAAATCTTTTTTGTGTAATTCCAAATGTGAAGCAAGTCTCCGTATCTTATTGGTGAAACTGAATACTTGAAATTCAACAGAACCCCTGTTTTCTTCTTTTTCTTCTTTAACCATAAATCCCAAAATTTTTCTACCTCCTTTCTTTTTCATGTATTTTTCTGATCAGGAAAAATAAAAAATTATGTCAGTTATTTTGAAGTTATTCTAATCTCGTACACACAAAAATTTGCAATTATTCATCCACTACTGGAATTTGGATTTATTTTATCGATGCAAATTGGATTTGGATAGAAGGGTACATTCTTTTATTTTAGATAGAAGAAACATTTCTTCTATCTAAAATAAAAGAATTTTGCTGATTTATTTATTGCTATATCCAATTTATGGAATTGATACACCATTTAATTGATATCGTTTAGCAAAATGAAACACAGCATATGCATCCATCTTTCGGCTCGAGAATTTCACGGGATAGAGATATGGTATAAGAAATAGGCTATTAAGTAACTCTAAATGAATTGTGGATACATCTGTATCCTTAACATACTGAAACGACTGCCATTATTCGTATCAAACCAATAGCGATTCATACAAGCTAAATCTTCTAATCAATGGTGGGCCAATAATGAATTTTTTTGCATATGTATTAAGACGCTTGGCCTGATTTCGAAATTGTCCAGAGTTTTTTATGTTGTTTTCATTGCAAAATGATGGACCTCCTTCCGTAACTTTCCAATTACGAGTACGAGAATTGAAAGACATGAAAATTCTCAATTCTCTACGGCGTCTAGGAGATAGATAGAATATTTTCAGGAACAAGAAAATCAGAAGAATCTTTCTCTCTATTCACTACCATTCCGCGTCTTCGACTTCTATTAGTTTCTTTTCTTCTTTAATGCAATAGCTATAGTTTGATATAGAATCCATTTCTCAAAGTAATGGAAACCATTCTCGTATAGGAAATGGTTCGAAAATCGCTATTCCATCTTTTAGGTATCGTGAAAAGTGATACCTGTGAAGATCGTGCATTTCAGTCACATTCAGATCCGCTTTTCGAGTCCATGATATAACCAAATTGGATGGATCTTCCACCCGTTTAGCTAAGAAAGAATAGATGCAGAGGTGGATAATAGATCGATATGAAGATCATGAGCTGCCCCATAATGAAACCGCCAGTAGTCGCGAATATCTCCTTCTTCCCTAATCCAAGATTGGAGAAAGAAGATCTAAGAGGGACCTATGGAGAATGTGGTCAGAAATCCATAATAGAGTCCGACCACAACGACCGAATTAATTATCCTCATCGAGAAACTTAGACTACTAAGTAGAAAAGGTAGAAAAGATTTGAAAATCATGGCATGGGTCTCCTTTTTTTCTTTCTTTAGAGTTTTCTATATGCACAATTTCTCGATGTTTCGATGAGAATTTCTTGACTTTCCATATATAGAAAGAGATAGACTATAAATGACATCTCTTATGTAAATAAGACCAAAGGGATGGATATTAAATGATAGGAAGTGCTAGGAAGTGAAATAGAATGAAATAGAGCCACTTTGGGCTTCCCTATGAAATGAGGCATGGAACGGAGTCACTACGAAGAAATTCCGGGAGTTACGAAAGAAGCTTCGGACTCATATTGTTCATGGGTTGAGAGCGGGAGTTGAACTCTAGGAGGTCGAATCTCCCCTTGTTCCTCAGTAGCTCAGTGGTAGAGCGGTCGGCTGTTAACTGACTGGTCGTAGGTTCGAATCCTACTTGGGGAGATTT